AACAAACAGATAAAAAAAAAATTCAAGACACAGAAAAAATTCGAGTAAATAGCACTAAAGACACCGCCCGTAAAACTAAACAAAAGTCTTATCTAATACATAGTAATAACAATAGTAAAAATTCGACTTCGCAGAAGTACACTTTTGGTTTTGAGAAATTTATTGTGAACTTTCTTTTGGATTTTAATAAGTGGAATCGACCTTGTCGATACATTGAAAATAATCAATTTGCCTGTGCTGTCAGAAATGAGATGTCACAATATTTTTTTGGCATATCAAAAGGGGATGGAAAAGAAACAATATCGTTTACATATCCCCCGATTTTTTCAAATTTTTTGGAAAGTACAAAAAGAGGTCTCTACTGGCTTAGGCTTGAAAAATATTCCTATAATGAAGTCTCCTATTCTAATTCTTTTCAAATAAAAAAAGTAAAAAATTTAAACAACGAGTTTTTAAATAGAATTGAAGGGATAGACAACGAATATCCTTGTTTTAATTTACTTGAAATAAGGCCTCAATTGTGTCACGATGATTCAATACACAAATATTTTTCAAAAGGGCATGATCCTTTATTCAACGGACCATATCGGAGACCAATAAATATTTCCTGTTCAATCCAACAAAAAATAAATATCAGGAATTTAATAGATAATTTTGGAATCAATAAGCTTCATCATATCTTTCTTGAAGATGCTTATTTCCAACAATTGGAAATAAAAGCGGCGGATCTTGATAAAAAAATAGTATCAACGCATTTTTTTGATTCGTTAATTTTTATCAAAAAGTTTGTTTTTGTTAAAGAACAAAACTCCATAGATTTAAATGGGAAGGAGTATCTTTTATTACCAAAAGGAAAACCAGATTCAAACTATTTTATAACTACTAATCCAAATGGTCAAAAAAATATTCTCAGAAAGGGACCTAAAATCCAAAAAAAAGTACCTCACTGGTTATATAAATTAATCGACGAAATCGAACAACAATCCGGAGAACAGCACGAAAACGGATCAATAGATTATGAAATTCGGTCAAGAAAAGCCAAACGTGTAGTAATTTTGACTACTACGAATGATGATCCGGATCCTAAGACTAAGGATAGTAATACGGCTCCGTCGGATGACCCAAACGAAGTAGCTTTGATACGCTATTCACAACAACCTGACTTTCGTCGAGGTCTAATAAAAGGTTCTATGCGAGCACAAAGGCGGAAAATCGTTATTTGGGAATTGTTTCAAACAAATGTATTTTCCCCGCTTTTTTTGGATAGAATAGAAAAACCACCTATTTTTTCTTTGGAGATCCCCGGGTTGCTTCAACTAATTTTTAGAAATAGGCTAGACAAAAGGAAAACGGTTCAAATTGTAACTGAAGAAACAAACGAGAAATTGAGAATCGAGATAGCCGAGGCGTGGGATACCATTCCATTTGCCCAAATAATAAGAGGTATGATGTTACTAACGCAATCGGTTGTTAGAAAATATATTCTATTACCTTCATTAATACTTGGAAAAAATATTTTCCGTATATTACTATTTCAACTTCCTGAATGGTCGGAGGATTTACAGGAATGGAATAGAGAGATGTATGTTAAATGTACTTATAATGGTGTTCCATTATCCGAAACAGAATTTCCTCAAAATTGGTTAACAGACGGTATTCAGATAAAAATAATATTTCCTTTCAGGATGAAACCTTGGCACAATTCGAAACGACGATCCTTTCCAATAAATAGAAATCTAATAACTAATAAAAAAGAAAAAGATGATTTTTCTTTTTTAACAATTTGGGGGTTGGAATCTGAATTTCCTTTCGGTAGGCCTCGAAAACAACCTTCGTTTTTTAAACCCATTTTTAAAGAACTGGAAAAAAAAAAAAACAAATTCCACAGAATTATTCATCAATTATTTAGTAAAATAGAATTGCCGAGTGGAACAACTTCTTCATTGTCGCAAAAACAAATTAAGCATCCGGTTGATAAAACAAGTCAAAATCAAATAAACCTAACAAGAATCAATAAAGAACAAAAAATAATAATAACTCAAAAAATCAATAATCCTAGTCCTAAGAAAAAAAGTTCTAATAGGAAAAAATTCCAAAACAAAAAAAGGGAAATAACAACAAGAAGAACTCCACAATTAATTGTAAAATTGCACCTTCTTTTTCAACTTTTCATTGAAAGAATATACCCACATAGTTCTTTATTTATATTAAATATTTTAAAAAAGAATATCGAAGTTTTTCTTGAAGAAACAAAAAAGATTATTGAAAAATCCATTTCCAATAATAAAAGAAAACAAGAAAAAATTCCTAAAAAAACGAAAAATAGAATTCCAACTCCGAAAAAGTCGCTGGATACTATTTTTAAAAGTCAAACCAATCAAAATATGTTGGATGGCGTACCTTACGTATCACAAGCATATTTATTGTATACATTATCACAACTTCAAATCAGTAATTCAGATAAATTAACATTTGTTCGCCAATTTCAAGTAATCCGACCTTTTGTTAAGCCAAAAATAAAAGAGTCCCTTGAAAACCAGGGAATGATAAGACTTCATCCAAACTTAGACGATAAGAAACTTACGAGTTCTTTCATAACTCAATGGCAAAAATGGTTAAGAGGACATTATCCATATGATTTATCTCGGACCAACGGGTCTAGATTAATAATAACAAAACGTCTAAATAAAGTTCGGCGTATAATTCAAAATAAAAAGGAAAAGTTAAGGAACTGGAATTCAGCTGAAAAAGACCAATTTTTTTTTTTCAAAACACACTTTGAAATATATTCATTTTTGATTAAAAAAGCTGTATTTGAAAAATACTATAATTATGATCTTTTCTCATATAAATTCATTATCATTAATTCTGAAAAACATTGCTTTTTGGATAAAGGGACTTTGGAAGGAAAGACAAAATTTTCGTCTCCCACGTCTAAAGAAAAACTTTTTTTGATCTCTATTACAAATAATATGGGTCATATTCTATATATGAAAAAGGGGGCCGATAGAAAATATTTTGATTGTAAAATCATCAATTTTGAGCTTAGACAAAAAACGAAGATTGAAACGTGGATTACGATCAATATAAATAGAAATCAAAATATGAAAATTCGTACAACTAATTATCAAAAAATTAAGAAAAAGGATCTGATCATTTCCAAAATCAATCCACCAAACTCAAAAAAAGAATTTTTTGATTGGATGGGAATGAATCACGAAACCCTAAAGGGTGGGATAGGAAATCCGGAACTTTGGTTCTTCTCAGAATTTCTGTTTCGTTATAATACATATAAAACAAAACCTTGGTTTATACCAAGCAAATTACTTCTATTAAATTGGAATATAAATCAAAAAAACAATAGTGAAATCAATCAAAATGAAAAACTAGCAGTGAAACAAGAACAACGAAATAAAGAAGAAAACGAACTCAAAGAAGAACATGAACTCACAAACCGAAAAGACCTTGAATCTCTTCCCTCCCCAAAAAACAATATTGAAGAAAATGATACAAAATTAAACATCAAAAAAGAGAACACGCGCAAACAATACAAAAGTAAAACAGAAGCAGAACTAGAGTTATTTCTGAACCGTTATTTGCTTTTTCAATTCCGTGGGAATGAGGCTTTGACTCAACCAATGCTTAGTAATATCAAAGTATATTGTCTCCTGCTTAGATTAATGGATCCAAAAAAAATTACCCTTTCCTCGATTCAAAAAAGAGAACTGGATTTGGATATAATGTTGATTAATCTGAATTTAACTCGGAAAGAATTACTTAAAAAAGGATTGTTTATTATAGAACCGATTCGTCTGTCGGGAAAAGACGGGTATTTTATTATGTATCAAACGGTAAGTATTTCCTTGGTTCATAAGAGTAAGAATCAAAAGCAGAGATCCGTTGCTAGTAAACAGTTGGCTGAAATGATTTTGCCACAGCAAAGAATAACTGCAAGTGGAGACAAAAATTGTAATTTGTGTATTCCTGAAAACATTTTATCTTTTAGACGTTGTAGAACGTTGCGAATTTTAATTTGTTTTAATTCAAAAACAAACAAAAATGTAACACTAGTTTGCAACGGAAAGAGTCTCAAAAATAGCAGCCAAGTTTCGCATGACAAAAATGATCTTGATATATACAAAAATCAAGTAATGAAATTTAAGATATTTCTTTGGCCGAATTTTCGATTAGAAGATTTAGCTTGTATGAATCGTTATTGGTTTAATACCAGTAATGGTAGTCATTTCACTATATTAAGGATACATTTCTATTCACAATTGAAAACAAACATGTAGATAACATACTTGTTTATCCTCTACCCTTATACTTATATATAGAAATATGAAAAATAGGATTATAAGATAGAGAAAGAAAAGACTCACATACGAGTCAATGCTAGTATTTAATATGAAATATGAAAGGAAAAGCTTTAATTCTATTTTGAAATGACTTTAACAAATCCTTCGGCATTTTCTGTCTAAATGCAATGAAAATGTACCAGTCCTTTGCTCTACTTATACAAAATCCAATTTCGACTTGTACTGAAGTTTCTATTCAATTTGTATATATACAATATACAACGCAGGACATTATTATTGAGCATAAAAATCCATAGCTGTCTGTCAATGTAAAGTAAATTAAAAAAAAAAAAGTCAAGGTCTATTTATTTATGGTAAAAAATGCATTCAGTTCACAAAAAAAACAAACAAACACAAACCGGGGGTCCGTTGAATCTCAAGTATTCGGCTTCACCACTCAAATACGGCGACTTTCTTCACATTTGGAATTGCACAAAAAAGACTCTTCATCTCAGAGAGGTTTGCGAAAAATTTTGGGAAAACGACAACGGCTGCTGAACTATTTTTCAAAAAAAAATAGAGAAAGCTATAACCAATTAATTCGGGAGTTAGCTAGTCAAGAGTTTAAACTTGGTTAAATTTATTTGAAATGTCATAACCATAATATTTGACCGTCCCTGTTTGGTTTGAATTTATATTAACGTGTTTTTACTTGCTATTATTTAGCATTGCATGCAAAACTAAGTCAATAAAAACCTTAGTACTGAAACAACTATGAAAAAAATCTAAGGATAAAAAGTTAACAAAGAAACATGGAAAGTTTTCAAATCAAAGATGAGCTCACTTTTAGTTATTTTCATGCTAGGAGTCGATTTATCAAGAGTTTGACTCTCTAGCAATTCTATAATGAAATAACGTTCTTAATCTCGAAGTAATAAGTAGTTTAAAAATTTATATTATATATATATTATATATATATAAATAATATATAATATTATTTTTTTTTAATAGCACCAAAATGTAATCTTTGTAGCTCATAGGGAGCTTTTTGACATAACTATTTTTGACATAACTAAAAGAAGTGCAACACTAATCGAAATTTTTATTACATTAGTTTGAACTAATATTTTCGTTTTTCGGGCTATTGACACAAGATGAAATTGACCGAGGATGAGACTGGCTGGACAAGTAAATCTTGGAAGTAAATTTATTTTCCTTTTTCTCTAGCATTAATAACTTGCTTTAATAGTTCCTGTATGAAAGAAACAAAGGGATTTTGTTATTGGTCTTCAGCCCTGTTCCTATATTCACATTAGAACTCAGGTCTGACATTCGGTACAGCAAACAATACAAGCTACCCGATCTATTGAGCAAGGTTTCATGAGTACGCTGTACCGGGACACTCTAACTATTCCATACTACGGAGATAATTTGATCAGGTTCCTAGGGCAACTAGACATTGACTTTGATAAACACATTTATTATTTGTGTATGGACTAGATTTCATTTTTTTAATCTGTGTTTTTTTGGGGTATTTGTGTTGAGTATTGTGCAACTAAGTGTTAGTGTTCATCACTAATTCAAAAGGATTCGTTTTCGGCTTATGATCTATAAGATAAGAAAATTGATCTAAATCGTTTCCCAAAACAAAGTCTTAATTAGACAATTCCAATTTTTTTTGACCAATTCATCCAAAACAAAATAATCAATCTTAAAAATGTGTACAAAATGAACTCAAAAATCGAATCACGTAAACAGCAATATTCGAATTATTGCATTTGAATTTCTAGCTAAAATCAAAGAGAACAACTTCTGTTAGCTATTGATCTATTTCGTATTTCGAATATATTACCTTGTTTTCTTCCATATTTGTTGGAATCGAATTTGATTGAAGTTGGCTTGAGTTGAGATTGAAATGAAGCCAAATTTATAACGCGTTACTTTATGATGCCCGAAGATAGACTTCTCTAATTCCTTATTTGACCTACCTATTAATCATAAATTGAAATATGGTTAGAGCTCTTATTTATGTAGCTTGAACTCATATTCAATTCAGTTAATAGAAATTTCTGTCCCAGTTTGTCTAGATTTGGTATACCAATTTACGATGCTCAAACAGCTAGTGGAACCACCTGTGGTTCGTCAATTTATTGTGAAAACAAAAAACTCATATACCCAATACAATTTCTTGATAAACTCAATTAGATAAATATAAATTTATCTAGTCATTATAAATTGATCTAGTCATAAATATATTGAAATTATCGAGATGGATACGGGTACGATATGATATTGGTTGAAAAAACCTAACAAATACAAAGTATTTTGGAATGCGCTAGGAAATCTAAAGAAATTCGAATTTTGACGGGGCTAGATCTCGCCGACTTATTGAATCGTCTGGTATCAAAATATAGGATTCCTTTAAAAATAGGTTTACTAGACCGAAAATTTATCACGTTCAAAAATGTATAATAATGGCCCATTCAGTAAAGATTTATGATACATGTATAGGATGTACTCAATGTGTCCGAGCCTGTCCCACCGATGTATTAGAAATGATACCCTGGGATGGTTGTAAAGCTAAACAAATTGCGTCAGCTCCACGGACCGAGGACTGTGTTGGTTGTAAGAGATGTGAATCCGCTTGTCCGACGGATTTCTTGAGTGTTCGAGTTTATTTATGGCATGAAACAACTCGCAGTATGGGTCTAGCTTATTGATACCTTATATCAAAGTATACTTGAATCCAGTAATTTTTTTTTTTAGTTTTAGCGATTTTTGTAATGAAAAACCTTTGCTCAAACCAAACTTGTTTGAGCACAGGGTTTTTTTTTTTGAAACCAAGTCTATCTTGTCGTTCTGACCAAGCATTTTCCCTCCTTTCCTTTGTGGTTTTCCCGGGATTCATTAACTTGAACTTTCTTTTTTACACATCACATTTACACAATATAGTAATAGTAATTTCGACTAAATTCTATAGGTATCGTCTATTTCTATAGATTGTGTAGCTTTTTGAGCATTCTTTTATAATCTACAATCGGATTATCCATTTTATTTTTTGGCAATTGGAAAGAAAATAAGTACACTAGCTAAAATATATACCGTAGGGAATTTTACCATACCTTCACTAGTTGTGTTAGCAATATTCCATAGTATTTTCATATGACAACTTTTTGCGAAGGTCTCCACTAATGCAAAAATATTTACAATGGTTTCAGTATCTTAGCGATGTCCTTAATAGAGTTAAGTAGTTTTTGTTTTCAAATTACTAGTATTTTGGTATTAATTACTAGTTCAGACTATCTTTTCTTTTAATATAAAAAAATGATAATTACTTTTCTAAAGGCTAATGAAAATTGGAATGATATTACCTTAATTATTAATTTGATGCTGGATCGTGAAGTAATTTCTTCCGCTTTCACGCCTGTACTAGGTATTGGTATGGACCCTGCTGTTGTTCTGTCACTATCTGTGGAAAAAGTATGACTTAATTCTTTTGTTTAATTTAAAGAGTTTTTTATGAAAACCGCGTGCTTAAGCTCTAATATGACAAAAGGTTTTTTTATTAAACTCAAAAACTTTGTGTTAACTGGGACAAATCCTGTGAACACAAAGTTTGTTATACGTACTTTAATCTTTTGTAATTTTAATTCAATATTCTAGTGGAAATGAACCATAACTATGTAGGCCTATTCCGAAAAGATTGACCCCCAAATAGCATATCCAAATTATAAAAAATCCAATAGTTGCTACAATTGATGAATTTATTCCCGTCCAGTTTTGATTTGTTCTAATATGTAAATAAATCGCAAATACAATCCAAGTAATAAAAGCCCAAGTTTCTTTTGGGTCCCAACTCCAATAGGAGTCCCATGCTTCATTGGCCCATACTGCCCCAGAAAGAATCCCGATGGTTAAAAAAATAAACCCTAGACTCATAACCCGATAACTCCAATAATCCAATTGATAAATTAATTGTAACGTGTAAAAATTTTTTTTATAAAAAAAAGAAGTATTTTGTAAAATAATACCTCGTTCCATCATGTAGTCGATTTCACCAAAAAAAAACGACTCATTTAACCGGGTACAGTTAGAAAAAAGATAAAGGTTTTTTCTAACTGTAATGGCTAGAAGCGATACAGATAATAATGATCCACAGATGAGTGCCGCATAGCCTAATATCATCATACTTACGTGCATTATTAGCCACTCGGATTGAAGGGCGGGGGCTAATATTAGTGATTGGTGTATTGGACTTAAAAGACCTGAAGTAGCAAAACCCTGGGTAAAAATAGCACTTGGTCCAATTATTGTGCTTAGAATATTTTTTGTCTTTGTCACATATGGAACTATATGAATAAGAGAAACACTCCATGAAAGCAAGATTAACGATTCATATAAATTACTTAATGGAAAATGTCCTACATAAATCCAACGAGTAAGTAATAATCCTGTTATAGCTAAAAAAGTTATTAGCATCCCCTTTTCACATGAATAATCGAGTTTTACGATTTCATCGAGAACAAAGGTTATCAAATGAATTGTAATTAGAATTAAAACGATTGAAAAGGTAATATGACTTAATATACGCTCTAAGGTTAAAACTATCATAAAAATCTATTAATTATAAATATAAAATCAAAATCGAGAATTAAAATTGAATTCATTATAGGATCTATTTACTTTTTTAAATCCCATGCCGCTACTCGGATTCGAACCGAGATGCTTTAGCACTGCTTCCTAAGAGCAGCGTGTCTACCAATTTCACCATAGCGGCTTAGCTTAAACTCCTTTATACTAATCTATAATTGATTATATGGAATCGTCTATATTTAAGATAGTTAACCTACGTTAGAAATTTATAAATATAAATTCGTTCAAATATTTAGTTGAGTGTTCGATCTTTTAGTTTAGTGTTTTTTTTTTCTTGAACTCTTCAAAATTCCAACTACTCTACGATAAAATAAATTAGGATTATTAATGCATAGAAGCGACAATATAAAATATAACCCAATAATTTGACTGATGTAAAAAAATAAAAAAAAAATGAATTGACTTTTTTTTGTTTGAATTGAATTAATAATTTATTAATTAGTAATAAGGAAATCTTAACACATCTGATTCAACGTAGTACAATACAAGTCTTAACTTAAGATGAAGTTAACAGTGAAATTCCATTTCCTATTGATTAAGTCAACAGGGAATGGAACTCGTGACTTTGTTTTCGAAATCAGTAATTTTTTTTTTATTGGTTTGCTTGGAATGATTTTTTTTAGGTCTTTACTTGTTATATTTCTTTGTTGTACAAACAAAACTTTTTGTATTACCAGTAGAAAGAGATTTAGCTAAGGAAACCGCTTTTAACGATGCCAAAGAGTTTTTTACTTTCAAAAAATGTTTACGAATCCGCTTTTTTGATGCAGAAGTGCGTTTTTTTGGAACGGCCATTTAAAAAATTACTCGTTGTTACAACTGAATGTCAAAGACATCTATTATTTATACGCTTTTAATTCATTGGGAATTTTTTTCCAAAATGAAAATAAAAGACATGGTAAAATCATATATGTAGAATTTAACTAAAAAAAAACTTGTCTAAAGTAGAAAAATTTATTTTGATTAGACGATTATAAATAAATCTAATTGTGCTTGTTTGATTTCTGTTAGTTTTAATTATTGTTTATAGTTATTGGATTGTGTTCAAC